TAGTCTCTGTCGTTCCTCCATAATATTGAATACAAAGCAACAAAAAAGAAGGAATCAATCGATTTTCTGGATAATCCCATATTATATGGATTTCTACGGATGAGACATCCTGAAAATTTTTTCTATACTAAATTAATAGAACCTTATTCTATAAAAACTCTGATGAGATAATAAATAAGGATTTGCATATTTGTAAAAATCTAAATTGCCTTTCAACCGGAACAGCAAAAGTTTTTTTGTTTGAATAATTTTTCTAAATTAGAAGTTTAAATTAATTGAATAATTAAAGAAGTTCTATTTGTTCAATGAATTTCTCCTCCCCTAACCCTTTCTTTTTGTTTGTCTACTACTTGTTATGAATCTAAACAAAGGAGTTCCAATAGACCCGGAAAGCAAGAAATAGTAATCTTTGACGAACAAGAGAAAAAATCATTATTATTTCGATACAAGACGACACAAGAAAAGGGATTTTACACCCTTTTCATGTGTCGAATAGAAGATTAGGAAGACTAGTAATCCCTCCTAAAAGTATTTGTTCCTTTCATTTTTCCCATCCTTCCCTTGTATTCTCTTCCTTTATATTTGTATGCCTATAGTCTATTACTAGGAATGGGATACACGTAATGAATTCCAGACATCCCACAAACAAAACAAAAACAGTATAAACAAAAAGGTTTACAGAATTTATTGATCATACAATACATAAATAAGTATCGATCGACAATAATTTGTTGCTTTTTACCAACTTGATGTTAAGGAATTTCTGGACCTAGAAATTCATTTCATACAATTGAACCTTTTCAAACTGTTTCTTTTTAAGAACCAAAAAAACTTGTGCCAAAATAACAGATGCCAAGAAGAACAAAAGGCCTTGGACACGTAATGGATCTTGAAGCACTATTTCTGCATCTCCCTGACCAAACCCTCCTACATTGGGATTGCTTGTTAATGGTTGATCAAGCTTGATGGATTCACCCTCTGAAACAAGAAGTTCTGGCCCTGGAGGTACAATATCAACCACTTGATGTCCATCCGATGCATCAACTATGGTTATTTCATATCCTCCTTTTTCTTTACGTACTATTCTGCTTACTATACCTGCTGATGTAGCATTATAGACTGTATTGTTACTCTTGCTCCCATCAGGATAAATCTGACCCCTTCCTCTGTTCCCACCTACATATATGGGATATTTTAAGAAGTGAACGTCTTTCCTCGTAGCAGGGTCGGGGGAAAGAATGGGAAAGGTGATTTCACTATATTTCTGACCGGGAACAGGACCTATCACAAGAATATTTCTTTTATTGGGACGATAACTCTGAAAAGACAGATTTCCCATCTTTTCTCTCACCTCGGGAGAAATACGATCGGGGGGGGCTAATTCGAATCCCTCGGGTAAAATAAGAACAGCCCCCACATTCAAAGCCCCCTTTTTACCATTAGCAAGAACTTGTTTCAGTTGCATATCATAAGGGATTCGAACAACTGCTTCAAATACAGTATCAGGAAGCACGGCTTGCGGAACTTCAATATCCACGGGCTTATTAGCTAAATGGCAATTGGCACATACAATTCGTCCAGTTGCTTCTCGTGGGTTTTCATAACCCTGCTGCGCAAAAATGGGATATGCATTTGAAATAGATGCCCAAGTTATTACATATATCATGATCGATACAGAAATCGATTGAGTCATCTGTTCCTTTACCCAAGAAAAAGTATTTCTATTTTGCATGTCCAATCATTGATCCCGGAATTTCTACAATAAATTAGATAGGTAGCTAGTATAGTTCCCTATACACGAGTCTGTCATTGTACTGGGATAATTGTACTGGAATATAGGACGAATACCTTGAAGAGCTAGAAGTATAAAGAATTAAGTAAGATTGAAAATGCTTTCTTTATATACGAAGAAAGATTCTGATTTGATTGATATCAGGAGATCAAATGAGTTCTTCATTCATTCATTGAATGATAAATAACTACAAGTGAAGGAGATACACGATTTAAATAATAGAAGATCCAATATTTCACAATTGTATCTAGAATAACCGGAAAAGTGGAAACAAGACTAGATATAATTTGATCATTATGAACCAATCCAAAATCCTTGTAGACCGAACCAATCATTAGTTCCCAACCATGGGTCGAATGAAATCCGATCCATAAATCAGTAACTAAAAGAATAAAAAAAGCTTTTATTGTGTCGCTTAAGTTATAGAGAAATTCCTGAATCCAAGAATTAAGAATGACAAGTTCTTCATTACCCAGAATAAAATAACCACTTAGAATAGCGAAACAAATTATATTTGTCGAGAAATCCAAAATGATATGGAGATGATATTCATTGTGTGTTTTGACCAATTGTATCGTTTCCTTGTGTATTCTTATATGAAGTTTTTGTATATGCGTCTCCGGGTACTCCTTTATCGTTTCATCCAAGAGGAATAGTTCCTCCAATTCTATGAATCTTTCTAGAACGTTTTTCTCTTGAATATCATTCAAAAAAGTTTCGGATTTCCCGGTATTCCACCAATTAGTAACCCAAGGTTCCAGACATTTATTAAATGAGAGAGAGACCCACCAGGGCAAAAATATTATGGATGAAATATATGGGAGGTAGACCGAGGCTTTCTTTTTTTTTTTCATTTTTATCCTAAAAGGACCCTTATTCTATTTCTATATTCCTTTCCTTCTAGATCCGAGATCTAAATTATTACACAAAAATAGGAAATAGATCCATGGGTTCAATACCTTTTTATAGAACTCGTACTTCAGAGAAATATCAGATAGAGTCGACGGTTGTATTAAAAAGGAAATTAGCAAGTTTTTTTCCATTTTAAGTTCATTTCAAAATACTTCAATTGGTACGCGCAAGAAATAGGCCAATTCGGCAGCTTTTTGTTCAATTTCTCGTGGAGTAAAATACTCATCAGTACGAGTCAAGGGAATGGCTCCTTGGCCTCTGATTTCCATATAAAGGATACGACGAGGATAAAGACCCTCTTTAACCTCCATTCTGATTGATTGTATATCTCTCATAAGTAAGCGAAGGAAGATGCGACGATTTATTCCAGGAAATCCCCAACGAAAAATACACACTATTCCTTCTTTTCTATCGAATCTGTCATAACCACTACCTACATTCCATGAAATTGTGCACCACAAATAGGAGCTAATGAATAGACCTGCGATCCCATAGAAAGACATCACGATCCCTTGTGGAAAAAAAATAATTTGCTGAGATGGAAATACGGATATCAGATTCCTACCAAGATAACTGGAAGTTCCAACCACTAAGAATCCTAGTGAACCTAAAAAAAGGATACAGGCCCAGAAAAAATTACTTGTTTTTCGAGACCCCATTATAAGTTCTATCCATATATGTTCTGATCGCCAATTCATACTCTACTAGATCCAGTTGCATTCGATTGGAATTGAGAGAATAACCCAAATGAATTTTACTTTCTTGATCCCGAAGTAACTTTCATTAACTAGCACTATTCTGATGTAAACCGTTAGAAGTAATTTGTTAGATACATTGACTTTCCATATAAATAAAATATTCGCCGATCCATTTTTTATTTAACAGGCTATACCTGCATATACATGCATTTATGCGGATATCATGTATCCGCATAAATGCATAATAGTTCTTTCATTTGTGTTCGTAAAGAGTCACATATCGTACCATATTACACTAAATAAATATCTGTATTATGATCCAGTGTTGAAATAAATTGATGAGATTTGGTCCCATCGGATCTAGACAATCTTATTTTTTTGGACATGAAGAGATAAAGAAGCCATTGCAATTGCCGGAAATACTAGGCCCACTAAAGGCACAAAAATAGAGGGTAAGTTGAGATCTGTCATAGAATGGGTGCCTCGATTTAATATTTCTATCTATTAGAAAGAGAAAGATATCTTATGATATGATAAGTATATCTATCCTAGGTATATATCATAAACTGTATTATATTTATTTTATAATAGAATTTATTATATATATATATATATATATTATTTAATATAATATAATAATTTAATTAATATATTAATTATTTATTAATAATTTTTTTTATTAAATTTAATAAAAAAAATTTTAATTTTAATATTTAGAAATTCATATTTATAAGTAGTTAATAAAATAAGTAGTTAATAAGAAGTAGTTAATAAGTGCAAGGAATGTAGAACTAAATAAAATAAGTGTACCTATTCATCTTTCTACACGAATATGTATGATAATTCGCTTTATTAAAAAATTTTATTATTCTTTTCCCATCCTTATTTCTTTCTATCTTTCTAATCTAATAAGGAGTTTTTTATGAAAATAAAAGATTTTATTAGGAGTTTGCGACTCTAACTAATTCGATCCGTCCAACAAACGGGTATTCATAGTAAAAAATGGGGGTTATCAATAGATATAGAAATAACTTCTATTCTCTATTTTATATTTATTTCTTTTTATTTTGATTTCGATATTTTTTTTTTATTGTCTATATTAACACGTAAGAAGGCCAGATAATTTTTTTTTTTTTTTTTTTTCCCTAATTCTAATTCCTCGGAGGGATAAATTCACTTTTTTATCCTGTTGATAGAAGGTTTGTGATTACTAATCATGAATAGAGGTAGGATAAAAAAATAGATCTGGAGGAAAAACTAAAAAGTAATTACCCGAAACTTCTAACTCTTATTACAAGTAGAACTTATGTCATCAAAGAAAACACCATTCTTTTTAGTTTTTTTTTTGATTACGATGAACTAAATACTTGTTCGCTACAAATAACTGAATTTAGTACTATACTTTATTAATTTTTTGAATTTAGATTCAAGGGAAAGAAACCGTGGAGCTGAAATAACTCACTCAGAACACCTTTTAAAGGATTACGTGGTACAATTGGGTCAAATAAGCCTTTATCGAATAAACACTCAGCCGCTTGTGAACCATCGGGTACTGTCTTATTCAATGTTTGTTCAATTACTCTTTTGCCCGCAAATGC